TACTAATAAACGAAATACTAATTATTCTATTTCTATATATATATATATACTAATTATTCTATTTCTATATATATATATATATATAGAAATAGAAATCCATATATATATACAATAACAAATATTAATAATCAATAACAAATATTAATAATCAATAAAATAACAAATATTAATAATTTTAATATAATAAATATTATATTGCGTCCAATAGGATTTGAACCTATACCAAAGGTTTAGAAGACCTCTGTCCTATCCATTAGACAATGGACGCTTTTCCATTCCAATTTCTTCTTTTCTTATCTTATATATTTTTTTCTATCTCTTGATCATAAAAAAAAAGAATATGGGAGAAAATTTCGAGAATTGCATATTTTATTAAATTCTAGATTAATTAAAATAGAATTTTCAATTCTTTATTCTTTCAATTTAAAATTGATTCTACAAATTGATTCTATTTATTATCAATATTTATTTTGATATTTAATATTACATTCTATTATTCTAGATATAGGTATATATATCTATTGAATATTGAGTCGAGTATAGTATATAGTTAATATATGGATCTTCTGATAATAATAATATATCCGCTAATACATATATTCTATATGAAATGGAATTGAAAGGAGCGAGATATTATCATAATAATATCCAAAGTACATATACCCGACTTCTATATCTATGATAGTATAATAGATATAAGATAGGCTTTTTTATACCAGAATTTTCTCTAATTTGAATACAATCAATTTGTATTCAAATTAGAGAAAATTCTATGAATTCTATTCAATTTTATTCTAATAATTTAGAAAGTATATAATGAGTATATAATATAGTATAGAGATCCAGAGCGGGTAGCGGGAATCGAACCCGCATCGTTAGCTTGGAAGGCTAGGGGTTATAGTCGACGTTGATTTATCATCTTTAACGTCTCTAATTCAAAACCGAACATGAAACTTTTCTTTCATTCGGCTCCTTTATGAAATATGGAAAAAATTCCAGCCTCGGGCGTGAGCGAAAAAAAATGCGGCCCAAAGCATCTATCCATAACATCTATGTCAGCCCCCTTTTTTTTGAATGCATTCAAAAAACGCGCTTTCTAGATGATCCCTCTAGACGAGAGGAATTAAAATAATCTTTCTAGTTATTTCGTTCTTTATTTCTATTTAATTTAATAGAATCTTTAGGAAAAGATTTTTGTTTCTACCGAGTCAAAACATGATATTGATGTCTATAGTAAACCAAAGTCATCCTTTAAATACTTATTTTGCTTCAATCTCACCCAACTATATAAAAAACAGAAAATTGAAGATTTAGTTACGATTAGAAATCCACTTTTCTATCTTTATCCATAGGTCCTTTATTCATACTCGTTCAATTGGAAGTTTTTATCCAATAAAAAAATTATGTTTCGTAATCTCATAATCCAAGTTTTCAATTTCTAATTGACTCTTGAATACAAATCACGAGAATTGATATTCTTACTCGAATTTTTCATTGAGAGGTAAAGGATTAAATCCTTTTAAGAAATAAAGTTTTTGATCGGAATATGCGCCGGGAAACCCCTTAACTATGTAGGGTTAATGGAACGAATCACACTTTTACCACTAAACTATACCCGCTATGATGCCATTATTGTATATATAGAAACTTTTTGTCGAGTAAGAGAATCGGGCATAATCATAATTAAGGTAGAATCAGAAAAGAATTCGAAAAGAATGAGAAAAATTAGAGCGTTGGGGTATTGTATTTCTTCAGGGAATCTAATGAGATTAGGAAAACAAGTATTTGTTTTTCAAATCAAATAAAAAGAATTATCCTTTATGATATTTGACAAAATAGCCCCACCCCATCGCGAGCTAAGCCGTGAAAAAGGGGTAGTTTTTTTTTCTTTCTACTTTCTATTTGATATTTTTCATATCATATATCAATCAATATTTTATATATTGATTGATATATGATATTGATTGGTTAATTGCAATATTGAGTTAGAGATATCTTTTTCGAGCCCTACTCGAAATCAAAAAGAAATTACAAGGATTACTGAGGTCAGTTTTCTATATTTATGATTTGATTATAGAATCAATCTTTTCTATATCTTTTCCATTTTTTTTATTATCTTATCTATTTATTATACATATACAATACAATTTCTTATAACACTTTTTTATACAATACTTTTATAGATATTAAAAAATCTAAAAAAAAAGACTTGAATATAGAGTCTAGAATATAGACTAGAATATGATAGTATATTTTATGATAATATAGAATAGGGTATATAAAGTATAAAAGTAATGAAATAAAACGAAACAAAAGGAATAAAGTAATAAAAAAAGAGGATACAAAAGGACTCTCTTTTTCAAACAAACCCCATTACATTAATGTAATGTAACATGTTAATTCCCTTTTTTCGATTGGGAGAGATGGCTGAGTGGACTAAAGCGTCGGATTGCTAATCCGTTGTATGAGTTTTTCGTACCGAGGGTTCGAATCCCTCTCTTTCCGGTTCTGTTAATAGTTTTTAAGAACTTTATCTTTCAAATTTCTTAAAGAATTCTATTGAAATTAAAGATAAAAATAGATAAAATGTTAAGAACATTAAAAAATAAAGCAAGGAATTTTGGTTTTATTTTATTCTTCACGTCCAGGATTACGTTCTGGATCATTAGATAAAAATCCGAAGATGAAGAGAGAAACAAAGAATATTACTACTGTGTAAACAAATAATTTAAGCATTAGATAATCTCCAAGATCTTTTTTTGGAAAGAATATTACTACTGTGTAAACTACTGTGTAAACAAATAATTTAAGCATTAGATAATCTCCAAGATCTTTTTTTGGTTTGCAAAAAAAAAAAAAAAAAAAAGAAACTAGATTCCCTTTTTTATATCACATATTCCATTTTCACACCAAGAAACGAAGCGGTTTCTAGAAATTTCTAGAAATATAGAAATAGAAAATAAATTTCTAAATTTATTTGTAATAAGAATCAAGTCTTTCATTCCCAAAAATTTTCTTTCATACTTCTTTCATACCTACAATTAGATAGATTGTGGGGAACCCAATGAATGGGGTCTCTTTTGATCGAATGGAAAATCAATCAGAATGAGGAAATGGGGTAATCCAGATTTTTCGCATCTATACAAAAATTGCAATGTTTGAATTCAGGATTTTTATTAGAATTAGAAGACTTATCTGATCTTAGAAATTGTTAGAATTTTTTCTCGAATAAGTCATGAATTCTTCTAGGACAGTATTCAAAATCTTATCGAAAACTTACAGCAGCTTGCCAAACAAAAGCTAATAAAAAAAAGAACAGAGGGATTACTGGCATAACATCTACTATTGGATTCAAAAAAGCGTATGCTTCCGGCAATTTTATAAACAACAAACTGCTTGAATAAAGGGCAGAATTAAGACAGATACAAATTAAACTAAAAATGTTAAGCATAACAAACATCTTTTTCCTAAAGATAATTGTATTTTGACTTTTGACTGAGTTATTAATATTCCATTGATATAAAATGGATATTTAAAGTAAGGTAGACTAAAAACTTTCAACTCATCCACCCAATCAAAAATCCTTCAATTCTCAATTAAAAAAAGAAAAGAATAGAAGAAATCCTATTTTCATACAATATCTTAATTGAATTATATATTATGATCAAGAAATTTCGTTTAATTCGATATTTACACATATCAAAATCCAAACAACAAGCGAATTCAATTCAGAGATATTTGGCCGGTAATTGACGAAGAACCAATATTAATACTAATACAATATTAATACTAATATTAATATTCGACTTAATTAGTATTAAATCGAAATAGAAATGGAAATGGGGCGTCGCCAAGCGGTAAGGCAACGGGTTTTGGTCCCGGTATTCGAAGGTTCGAATCCTTCCGTCCCAAAGCATATTGCTTTTCTATATTCTATATTTATAGAATATTATATATTCTATATTTAATCTAAATTTAAATAAATATAAATAAAGAGAAAGATTTTCCAAATACCAAATAAAAGTTAGTTGTCTTTTTAAACAACCTTTTGTTGAGGATTTAACATTTGTTGAGGATCAAATTCACAAAAGATTGTGTGTTCAAATAAAATAATAGTAATTAAATCGATTTTTTTAAGGAAACGTGGAACCGTTGATTAAAAGAATTTGAACAAAAAAGGGATTTTTTTTTCTAACGAAACAAAGGTATGATAAGGCATTTCATGTTAGAAAAAAAAAGCTATTTCTGGAATATGAATAGAATAGAGAGGGAAATCAGAAATAGTAGATAAAATGGTTATGGTATACTTATAGAAAGATATATGTGTAGATATATATGTATATGTGTAGAAATTACCTACACCCTCTTTTGAATATTTCATTAATTACTAATTAAATTTCGATTGTCTTTAATAAAAGATAAAGAAAAGCTCCAGCAAAATCCTTGTCCTGATGACAATAAAAAATCCTTCATGGAGGATAGAGGTCAATAAAAGGCTCCTAGAAACATATAATAAGTTTTATCTCCTCCTCCAACTTGATAAAAAAGATTTGAAGTTCTGGTTATGTATATAGAATTAGATAAAATTAGAATGTCAAGGAAATCAAAAAAATCATCAAATTAATTAGAGTCAATTAGATTATGATTTCATTTTTTTTTTTAATCTTAGTGATAGAAATTAAGACTAAGATTCAGGTGGATGGAACAAATCAAGTAACTAAATGAAGTAATTTAGCCTCAAAATTGGAAAATTTGACATTATCTTCCAATGTGTTGTTTTTCATTGTTTGGGCTTTCTTAGTCTTCGTATATTGAGAATATCGAATAATTCGGAGAAATTTTTTCGAATTTTTTCTGAATTCTCTTTTTCTACTTACGATTTTTTATTTGTATCTATGTAGATCTTCTCTATATAGTGCCAATCCAAGTCCTGAGTTTTTATTATTTTCTATTCGACTTATATTCTATATAGTGTTCTATATAATGTTTTTTTTATTATGCATTTAATTTTGATTCTTTATTATTCTATAATAAATTGATAGATAGTCCATTTTCTTTTTTTAAATGGAATTCATTTATTTGTATTTGAGTTAATTCTTTTGTTTTATTCATTTTGTCTTTTTTCTTAACACATTTACATTCATATTGACAACAATGTATTGGATAGGTATAATCCAATCTGGATAATTGGATCTTATTTGTGGATCCATTTGTCCCTATTTCATAGCTTTGCTTTTTTTCTTCATTCAAATACAACTAAAATGATGGGGTTGTCAAAATTTCTGTGATACAATTTTGAAATTTTCAATTTTATTTTCAATTAAATTTAAAGAATTTTTAATATTAAATTTAGAAGGCTTTTGTTAGAATAGTTTAGTTATATCCATATGGCTATTCAATAAATTAATAAAAAGAAATAGAAAAAAAAAAGAAATCTTAAGCAATGTCTTAAGCAATGAATAGTGTAAGAAATAAGAGATTTTCTATCAATTTTCACTTTACCTATATTTTCTATTTTTATTTGATTTGAGAACTTTTTCTATTCTTTTTTTATATTATCTTTATCTTATCCCCCTTTTTTTCTTTTGTTCAAGATCGATTCGAATTTTTTTTGTGTTCATTTCTTGCTAGTTTAATTTTTTGATTGTGTCGTACCATTCAATCGTTTTATTTATTTTGATTTTGATTCTATCTCCATAACCTAATTTTTTTATTTGGGTTGCTAACTCAATGGTAGAGTACTCGGCTTTTAAGTGCGACTAACAGCTTTTACGCATTTGTATGAAGAAAGGATTCGTCCATACCATCGGTATGGTTTGTAAGACCATGACTGATCCTAAAAGGAATGAGTGGAAAAAATAGCATGTCATATTAATGAAGAATTCTGAGAATATTTTATTCTTACCAGACCGATTCCAAACCCTGTTTGAATTATTTGTGTAGAACATAACAAAATGAATCAAAGGTGGGTCGAGTTAAAGTTAATATTAATAAATAAATGGATAGAGCTCCGCGGCTCCAATTCGAAATGAATTCGAAATTCTAGGGGAACAAAAAAGAAAGGAGCTCTCATTCTTAATTTGAATGATTTTCCAATTAAATTCTGAATTCGATGTTAAAAATCGATGAGTGCCTGATGTGGAAAACCCCACTTTTCTATTTTTTGAATGAGTCCTAACTATTAGCCATTTTACGCCAGGAGGGTGGCTGAATGTGTAGAAGAAAGAGTATATTGATAATCAAAAATTTTCCAAAATCAAAAGAGCGATTGGTTTGAAAAAGTAAAGGATTTCTAATCATTTAGATGGAAAGGATAGAGAATCCGTTGATGCTTTTACTTAACCTATTTCTGAGGTATCTATTATACCATTTTGTTTTTATGATATCGCACTATGTATCATTTAATAACCCAAGAAATCGCCTATCTTTGCTTCAATCAAATCGAATTGAAAATGAAAATAGAGAAATATCAAAGATATTTCGAACTAGATAGATCTCAAAAAAACGACTTTCTATACCCACTTATGTTTCGGGAGTATATTTATACTCTTGTTCATGATCGTGGTTTCAATAGATCGATTGTATTCGAAAATATGGCTTATGATAGTAAATTTAGTTTACTAATTGTAAAACGTTTAATTGCAGGAATATATCAAAAGAATCTTTTTATTTTGTCTTTTAATGATTCGAACCAAAATCGATTTTTTAGATACAACAAAAAATTGTATTCTAAAATGATATCAGAAGGCTTTTCTGTTATTGTGGAAATTCCATTTTCCCTACAATTAGTATCTTCTTTAGAAAAGTTAAAAATAGTAAAATCTCATAATTTACGATCAATTCATTCAATATTTTCTTTTTTAGAGGGCAAATTGTCGCATTTAAATTATACGTTAGATGTACTAATACCTTATCCCATCCATCTAGAAAAATTGGTTCAAACTATTCGTTACTGGGCGAAAGACTCCTCCTATTTCCATTTATTACGACTCTTTCTTCACGAGTATGGGAATTGGGACCCATTTATTATTTCAAAGAAATTGAGTTCGATTTTTACGAAAAGTAATCCAAGATTTTTCTTATTCCTATATAACTCTTATATATATGAATACGAATCCGTCTTCTTTTTTCTTCGTAAGCAATCCTCTCATTTACGATCAACATTTTATCGGGTCTTTCTTGAGCGAATATTTTTCTATGGAAAAATAGAATATTTTGCGGAAGTCATTGCTAATGATTTTGGGGCCACCCTATCCTTGTTCAAGGATTTTTTCACACATTATATTAGATATCAAGGTAAATCCATTCTGGCTTCAAAGAATCCCCCTCTTCTGATGAAAAAATGGAAATATTATCTTGTCATTTTCTGTCAATGTCATTTTGATGTGTGGTTTCCACCGGAAAAGATCCATATAAACTCATTATCCAAACATTCTTTGAACTTTTTGAGCTATCTTTCCAGTGTACAACTAAATCTTTCAGTAGTACGGAGTCAAATGC